GGTTCTTGGTAGCACATACACAAATGGAATTCATTTATTATAATGAACCAAATTCAAAATAAAGGGAATCGAATTCCCCCCATGAGCTACGTTTCCAAATTAAATTTTCTCTGTTTCTGCTTATGATTTTGGGTAACCTCAATTAGTAAATTTACTAATTCAAATTTGAAAAATCTATTTCATTCAAATTGCACACTGAACTTTATATATATATGTGTCCTAGTCCTAATATAATAATCTGAGGAAAGAGGGTAAAAGAAAGATAAAGATCGTCCCACAATCACACCTTTCTTCGAGAAGGAATGAATTTAATGAAGAAATGCATAAGGTTTCGTCCCTATTTATTCTATTTTCGGAGTCTCATCGACATCAAAAACGCTACTATAATGGTAAAATATTAGATACTTTCGACTCGGATTCATTTTTATCACACCTCTTTGTCTTCAAAGAAAATTGGATCATTATAAAAAAAAGTTTAGAATTGAACTTCTTTCTTTTTCCATTTCACCTCTATTGTTTATTTTGGTTTGTGGTTAATGGAAGTGGAAGGGTCGTTCGAGAAATAGCATCTCATCGGATAATGATACACGAAAGGCGTAGGATAGTTTATCGAAAAGAAAAAACGGAACAGTAAATAAAATAACTCCTGATTGGATCAAGAATCCCATTTTTCATTTGATTCGGTGTGGATAAAAGATCTTTTTATGGTATACTATTCAATTCTCGACGATGAATTTATTTGATAGCTCAACTATTGTTATTTATGATATTGATTCGATTCAATACCATCGAGAGGGAGTTCATCCATTGAATTGACAGGCAAAAGATTTATCATCTCTATGGGATTAAATCCCGAGTTATTGTGAAATTAAAATAAAAAAAACGATTAGATTATGGAAGTAAATATTCTTGCATTTATTGCTACTGCATTGTTCGTTCTCGTGCCTACTGCTTTTCTACTTATCATTTACGTAAAAACAGTCAGCCAAAATCAAAGTAAAAATGATTAATAAATTTGACCGAAACTTGACTTCTGACGAAAAGGATTCAAATTCCGCGTCTTAAATGAAATGCGCGGACTAGAATTGTCAGTATTCTATGCGATCCGATAGTATATGGTAGAAAGAAAGATTCATATCTTTCTTTCTACCATACCTTTCTCGTAGTTTTCTTGTCGTGTAAAAAAAGTTCTACAGTGTATAAAATACTGTAGTAAAGTTGTACTCTAATAATAATACAAACTTAATCTACAATACTACAATAGGATGGATCTTCCTATATGTAGATATCAATTCCATATATGGAATGTATCTAATTCTATTTCTTTGCTACATCTATTTGTTCCAATTGAAAGAAAACTTTGTTCTAATTCTTACTATTTCTTTGTCTTTCGTATTTTTTTCAATATGAATCTCCATATCTCCATATCTATCGAAAAAGTAAGATCAATGAAGGAAGTTTGATTAAAAAAATCAAGTCGTTTTTTTTTTAGTTTAGCGTTTTAAAGAGGTAAAAGAGGTAATTGATTGAGTCACTAACAGGAGTTCTGGAGTTCTATGGGAATCCTCAAAAATAAGAAAACAAGCGGTAAATGGCCAATATGAAACTCTCCTAAGGCAAAATACATAGTTTTTTGTTAGACAATTTATATTGTTTCTCAGAACAAGTGTCTAGACACTTACCGGAACGGTTCCTTCTTTAGAACAGTAAAACAAATAAAAATTTGATCTTCCTCATTGTCTATTTATAATTCTATGAAGAGCCTATCGTTGAAATCGAAAATTTAGAAAGAATTAGTGGGAATGATTGAAAGAGTATTATTTATATAATACATTAATTCCACTCGAATCCAATGGACTTTCAAAATAAATATATTTTGATTTAAAATCGTTAAAAAAAACTTTTCAGAATGATCTATAAAACAATTGATAGAGTTTTTTTCCTCAACTCAATTAAAAAATAGTACCTCTAGAGTCCACTTCTTCCCCATACTACGAGTGAAAGAGAAAATGTAAAGACTACCATTAAAGCAGCCCAAGCGAGACTTACTATATCCATGTGAATTATGTCCCCTATTTCTATGAATATGAAGGAATTATTCTATTATTACTCACTAATAATAGTGAAATCAATGGTGCAGAGTCAAAAATATATTCTGACCCAACACTATTGATGAATCAATCAACGAAATAGATTTGTATTTATAAAAAATTCCAATTATCTATTCATATAGAATATTGATTCAATGCCTGAGCATTCAGAGACTCTCGTGAGTCCGTATCGAAATTCCTCCCCTTCCATCACTATAATCTTAGACTTCAGGGATTTAGAATTTTTTACGAGCAACCTATACCTGATGCTTGCTTCGAATCAAACAAGTATAAAAAATACCTTTTCTTATGCTGGGGAATAATGGAGCCAGTTCTATTAGCAAAAGAGTTAAATCAGCAGAACAGAATAGCAGATTTTGAGTATTTGGTTGATTAGGCGACACCCAGAT